ATGATCCTTTAATAAACGGACCATATCGTGGAATAACGCAAAAATTGGGCTCACCTCCAATAAATGAAACTTTTATTGAAAATTCAATAGAGAAAGTTTGGATAAATAAAATACATGGTATACTTATAACACATTACCAAATACATAATAAAATATATGAAACATTTGATCAAAAATCATTACAAATTAAAAAGGTACACTTATTAAATTTAATTATTCAATTTGATCAAATTGATAAAAACGAAGAATATACACTTAATTCCTACTATTGGAAAGGACTTTTTTTATTTCCAGAACCAGTAAAAATGAATTCTGAATATCGAACAAAAAAATATTTTAAAATTATATTGAAAAGTTTTATAACTAAATTTAATAACTTAAACTTAATTAGACAAAAATCTATTGGATTAAAAAAAATCCGTAAAAAAGTTCCTAAATGGTCATATAAATTAATTGACGAATTGGAACAACAGTTAGGGGAAACTGAAGAGTTATCTGAAGATCATCATGAGATTCGATCAAGAAAAGCCAAACGTATAGTTATCTTTACATATAACTATCAGAAAAACTATTCTTATTATAATACATTGAATGCCAAAGAAACTGATGCTTCTGATCAAGTTGATGAAGTGGCATTGATACGTTATTCGCAACAATCAGACTTTCGTCGAGAGATTATAAAAGGTACCATGCGAACGCTAAGACGTAAAACAGTTATTTGGAAAATGTTTCAAGTGAATACACATTCTCCGCTTTTTTTGGACAGAAAAAGTAAAATATTTTTTTTTTATTTTGAAATTTTAAAACGTATTAAATTAATTTTTATAAAAAGTATGGGTAAAATTTTAAAAGTAAAAAATTTTACAACAGAAAAAGAAAGACAAGAAATGGATAAAAAAGAGGAGAAAGTAGAAGAGAAAGTACGGATAGAAATAGCAGAAGCCTGGGATACCATTCTATTTGCTCAAGGAATACGAAGCTGTATGTTAATAATACAATCAATTCTTAGAAAATATATTTTTCTACCTTCTTTGATAATAGCTAAAAATTGCACTCGTATGCTATTATTGCAATCTTCCGAATGGTCAGAGGATTTTAAGGAATGGAAAAGAGAGATGCATGTTAAATGTACCTATAATGGTGTTCAATTATCAGAAAACGAATTTCCGAAAAATTGGTTAACTGAAGGTCTTCAAATAAAGATATTATTTCCTTTCTGTTTGAAACCTTGGAAAAAATCTCGAATACGATATGATCATATGGATCAAATGATAAAAAAAAGAGAAAAAGAGGTTTTTTGTTTTTTAACAGTTTGGGGAATGGAAGCCAAACTTCCTTTTGGTTCTCCTAAAAAACAACCTTCTTTTTTTGAGTCTATTTTAAAAAAACTCGAAAAAAAAATTATAAAATTTATTAAACAGAAGTTTTTTTTAGTTAAAAACATTTTCAAAGAAATAAAATTGGTTCTAAAGATCTCCAAAAAAACCAAACAATGGTTTTTAAAAAATATTTTTTTTAAACTAATAAAAAATATTTTTAAATATTTGAAAGATAAGAGTTTTTTATTTGGATTAAAAGAAAAAGAAGATACATCAAGTAAAATTAAATACGAAACATATTTAAAAAATAATCGGATGATTCATGAATCATACACTTCTTCAAGATGGATCGATTTTGAAAAGGATTTATTTTCCAAACATAAAATGAGGAATATTATAGATCAAACAAACAAAATACAAAATAAAAAAGAATTTATTACAAAAACGTATATAAAAAAAAATCCTAAAAAAAAAAGTACGATTCAAATAATACTTGAATCACCAAAAAATATTTTTAATTTTAATATATTAAAAAAAAATATTCGATTAATAAATAAATCATATCATTTGATAAAAAATAATATTGAAAAAAGTTACATAGATATTTTTTTATGTATCATTATAAATATAAATAGTATCTGTCTTAATACACAACTATTTTTTCAATCAAAAAGAACAATAATTGAAAAAATATATAGTGAAAAAAATAAAGAAAAAATAGATAAAAAAAACCAAACAAAAATTAATTTGATTATTTTAACTCTAAAAGACTTAATTTTAAATTGCAAGAAAAGTTCCCATATTTTTTTTGACTTTGACTTGTCACAAACATATTTATTTTATAAATTTTCAAAAAGGAAAGTTATGAACCTGGATAAGTTTAGATATATCCTTAAATATCAGGGAACATCATTATTTCTTAAAAAAAGAATAAAGGATTTTTTTGAACTAGAAGGAATTTTTAATTATGATTATAAGTTAATAATCAGACTTTATAAGACTAAAACTAAACAATCTAAAACTAAACAATGGAAAAATTGGATTTTACGGTCTCATTATCAATATGATATGTCCCCAATTAAATGGTCTCGATTATTAAAAAAATGGAAAATAAATAGAGACATAAATAAATATTGTACCGTTCTTTATTTAAAAAAATTAGATTTTTTATATACTGATTATGAAGAACTTCCTTTTTCAACTAAAAAAAATGACTTGGATCATATTTCATATAATTTTTTTAATTATGAATATAAAAATGCCACGTATATTATGAAAGGATCGCCATTCGGCGTAAGATTCAAAAAAAAAGAAAATAAAAATATTAATTACAACACATATAACCCAAAAGTACTTGATATTTTAGGTCCTTTACATAATTATTTAGGAGAAAATTTTATGAGTAATATTGAAAAATATATAAGTCTCCATCAAAGTCCAATTCAATTTTTTATTCAAAAACTCGATTTAAATTCCTTGATCGATATAAATATCGATCACAAAAGCGATTATCCAGATATAATAACTAAGACTAATCATACAGGAATAAATCTAATTTATAAGAATAACAAAGGTAGTTTTTATCTAAAAATTCATAAACACGAAAAAGCATCTTCAAAAATATTTTTTAATTGGATGGAAATTAATAAAAAAATACTAATTCATTATCCCCGATCAAATAAATTTTGGTTATTCCCAGAAATGTTCCGACTGTACAATCAATATAAAATGAAACCTTGGGGAATACCAATCAAATTACTTATTCTATATTTTCATGAAAACTTTAACGAAAAAAAAAACATTAATCCAACTAAAAAAAAAAATATTTTATCATCAAATGAAAACAAATATTTTTTTAAATTTGAAAATAAAAATAAAGAAAAAGAGTGGACCAAACGAGAAGAAAATAGATTAGATGTACAAAAACATCGAAAAAAGCAAGACAATAATCATACAGAAACAGAACTTGATTTATTCCTTAAAAGATATTTTATTTTTCAATTTAAATGGAATGTATCTTTTAATCCAAAAATGATTCAAAATATCAAGGTATATTGTTTCCTGCTTAGACTTAGAAATCCAAAATATATGGTTCTATCCTCTATCCAAAGAGGAGAAATTAGTTTGGATATAATGCTGAAGAAGGATATATCTCTTAAAGATTTTATAAAAACTGGAATATTGATTATCGAACCAGTTCGTTTATCGGTCAAAAAAAATAGAAATTTTATTATGGTGTATCAAACTGTGGTTATTTCATTAATTCATAAGAATAAGCGCAAAAAAACTAATCAAAGATCCGAAGAAAAAATAAATGTAGATCTAATTTTTAAATGGATTAAAAAATATCAAAAAATGCTTAGAAATAAAAATAACACAAATGATATAGATTTTTTTATTCCTGAAAATATATTATCATCAAGACGTTGTAGAGAATTTAGAATTAGACTTTTTTTCTATTCTAGGAATCATATAGATGATTCTTATGATATAAATTTCAATGTTTTCAATAGGAACAATGTAAAAAACTTTGGTCCATTTTATGATGAAAAAAAACATTTGGATAGGAAATATACAAATCTATTAAAATTAAAACAATTGCTTTGGCCTAGTTACCGATTAGAAGATTTAACTTGTGTAAATCGATATTGGTTTAATACCAATAACAGCAGTCATTTCAGTATGTTAAGAATATGTCACAACAATTAAAAATTTGAACTACCTTATTCCTAACAACGATAGGTAGATTTTTAATTTAATTAATTCATAATGATTGAAAAATTAAATAATAGTAAAAAAAAAGATAAACTGATGAGTACGAATTATTGTATTATGATAAAAAATTTACTTTTCTTAATTATTCTTAAAAAAGAAAAAAGTGGATCTGTTCAATTTCAAATATTAAATTTGACCACTAAAATACGGAAACTTACTTCACATTTAGAATTACACAGAAAAGACTATTTCTCTAAAAGAAGTCTACTGAAAATTTTAGGGAAACGTCAACGACTAATGGATTATTTGTTAAAAAAAAAGGGATAAACTGAAGTAGATTAAGTTTAATATTCGGGTATTTACAAAGTTATAAATTTTATTTTAAGAGTCATTATTTAGTTTTTCAATATATTTTATAATTTTTTTTATTATTTAAACTTGTAATTCACATGTATAATCGATTTAACTTATAATATTTAATAATATTTAAATAAAAAAACTGATAAAACAAAGTTTTTTTTTGTATTTGGTATATTTATATTATATTATATTGTTTTGTTTTTGTGGTTCTCATTATCATGAGTTGATTTATCACTTAAATTGATTCAAAATTACAAATCATTGAATCATCTGGTATATAAATATTTTTATTTTTTAAACATTTACTAGATCGAAACTTAAAAAGTTGATTTTTTTTTTTGATAAACCTAATGTCACATTTAGTTAAGATTTATGATACATGTATTGGATGTACTCAATGTGTACGAGCTTGCCCTACTGATGTATTAGAAATGATTCCTTGGGAAGGATGTAAAGCTAAGCAAATAGCTTCTGCTCCACGAACAGAAGACTGTGTTGGTTGTAAGAGATGTGAATCTGCCTGTCCAACAGATTTTTTAAGTATTCGAGTTTATTTATGGAATGAAACAACTCGCAGTATGGGTCTAGCTTATTGATGATAGTTACTGAAAAATTATTTTATTATTTTTTACTTACTTACTATTTTACTTACTTACTATCTTACTATATATTATATAAAATAACCTAAGATATTTTTTTCAATATCTTGAGATTATTCCTACTGGTATTAAGTTTTGGTTTTACTTCAAATTTTTATTTGTTAAAACGTGTAGTTTTTATAATATTTTCGAGTTTATTTAAATTGATTTAAAACATTTATTTTTTTTCAAGGGGTATACGGTAAATTGTTTATGATAACTAAGTAATAATATAATATAATAGAAAATAATAGAAATGAGTATATATAACTGCATTTATTATTCGTTATGATATGAACTAAAATTTTTTTTTAACGTCACTAAAGAAACATATTATTTTTCACAAACTTTATTTTTTCTACTTATTCATTCAAATGAACCATAACTATGCATCCCGATTTCTAATAAATTGACTCCAAAATAACATATCCAAATCATAAGAAAACCCATGGAAGCCATAATTGCTGAATTTTTACCTGCACTATTTTTATTTTTTTTCGTATGTAAATAAACTGTATATACAGTCCAAGTAATCAAAGACCAAGTTTCTTTTGGGTCCCAATTCCAATAAGATCCCCATACTTCATTTGCCCAGACTGATCCGGAAATAATACCTATAGTTAAAAAAATATAACCTATAAGAATAAGACGATAACTCCAATAATCCAATCTTTGGATAAATTGGTACCTGTAATAATTATTAATAGAAAAAAAGTAAGTTTGTTGTAAAAAATTCCCTACTCTTCTCTTTTTCTTTTTTATTTTTCCAACAAAATATAATATACTTAAAAAAGAAATTTTACACAAAAAACCTCTTATCATTTGTTGAAATGTAATCACTAAAAGTGCGACTGAAAATAATGATCCAAATAATAGAGCTGCATAACCAAAAAGTATCATACTTACGTGCATCATTAACCAATGGGACTGTAGAGCAGGTACTAATTTTAAGGATTTATAATTTATTTCAGTTAAAAGTTCTGAACTAACAAAACCTTGAGTTAAAATAATACCTAGTTTGGTAATTTCGCTATAATAATTATTTTTGAAATAAAAATACATATGAAGAACTGATAAATTCCAGGAAAGGAATAATAATGATTCAGATAAATCATTTAATGGTAAATGATTAGAATCAATCCAACGAGTTATCAACAATCCTGTTATACAGATAAAAGTTGCTATAATGCCTCTTTCTGAAGAATTATATAGTTCTATTTCATCGACCAAATAGTTTATCAAATAAATTAGAATTAGAATTGAAACAATCGAAAAGGATATATGGTTTAATAGTTGATCGAAAATAGAAAAAATAATCATATAAAAAAAAATATAGATTTCAAAAATGGTTCATAAATAATGAAATAATAATTCATATTATATTTTATTTATCTATTTTTTTTTAATATACCATGCCGCCACTCGGACTTGAACCGAGATGCTCTAGCACTGCTTCCTAAGAGCAGCGTGTATACCTATTTCACCATAGCGGCTTTTTAGAAAATAAATTCAATAAAATTATTAATTTTGTTTTTTTTATTTTTGTATATCTTAGTTATAGTTATAACATGAATATTTCATTATATAATGATTAATGATAAACATTCGTTCAAATAGTAATTTTGTTATATACTTTTTTAAATAATTTTTTATTAATAGATTATTTAAGAGATTATTAATGGGGAAATAATTATAATCCCCATGTCGGAAAATATAATAAAAGATTGGAAATCATATTTTTCAATTTATTTTCTATACTTTACGCATATAATAATAATAATTCTATTTCAAATTATATAAAATTCAAATTATATAAAAAAAACGTTTCTTTACCTAGTTTTTATAAGGATCCATCAAAAAAATGAAACAATGTACACAGAGATTCAATTATTAAAATGTTTAGTGAATAAGAATATAATTAGGATTATAATCATCTTATTACTTCCTTGGAGTACAAAAAGCTTTTGGAATTTCCAGTAGTAATTGATTTAGCTAATGAAAAAGCTTTTATCGATATTCTGTATATATTTTTTTTCCAAATATTTTTACGAATCTTTTTTTTTGAAATTGAAGTTCGTTTTTTTGGAACTGCCATTATGAAATAAATAGTTTATGATAGGGATGTTAAAGACATCTATCGACCGAATTGCTTATATTCATACATAAAGATAATATTTGATTATCTAGTAGAAAAGATTGATAAATCATCACAAACCTCCCTTTTCTATGTACAATTTATGGATTATTATATATGATGATTTTCAGCTGTTCTTTGATCTATTAATGATGGTATATTAATAAATAAATAGAGCCTACTTTATTATTTTAGTTACCTCATTAAATATGAAATAATAAGGAGACTAACGAAAAAAACTTCTGGGAGTTAAGAAGGAAGATTCGATGTCATATGGGTTGAGAACGGGAATGAACTCTTCTCCCGTTTTTCCTCAGTAGCTCAGTGGTAGAGC